GAAAACTATAAGAAAAAGTTTTATAAATAGAGTAAAAGCTCTCGACAAAAACCTAGCTAAAACTCTCGCGAAGGAATCCGTTATTCTGAATGGACTCGAAAAAAGAACTCGGTTGTGTAATGATAAAACGAAAAAGGAATATTTACCAAAAATATATGATCCTTTCTTAAATGGACCCTATCGCGGACGAATCAAAAAATTGTTTTCATTCTCAATTATAAATGAATTTTATATAAAAAATTATATAGAAAAGTTTTGTATAAATAAGATTCATAGTATCCTTCTTATTGTTAATCGCCTAGAATTTGAACATAAACTAAATACATTTGATAGAAAAACATGCGCAAAGCAAATTTATTATTTATTGAACTTAATCAATGAATTTGCTGTAAAATCAGCATCAAGTTTAAATTTTAAAAGACCCTTTTTAGTTCCGGAACACGAACAAGTAGGAATTTATTCAGAAGATAGAATAAAAATTTTAAAGTTTTTATTTGATGCAGAGAGAGCTCTTCCCAACGAGAAAACGAAAAAAAAAAAACCTATTGCACTAAAAGAAATCCATAAAAAAGTCCCTCGGTGGTCATACAAATTAATTAACGATTTGGAACAACAGGAGGGAGAAACCGAGGAAAGTGTGGTAGAGGATCATGAAATTCGCTCAAGAAAAGCCAAACGTGTAGTTATTTTTACTGATAACCAACAGAATACTGATACTGATACTTATAAGAATATCCAAGAAACAAATAATACTGATCAAACAGACGAAGTCGCTTTGGTACGTTATTCACAACAATCGGATTTTCGTCGAGACATAATCAAAGGCTCCGTGCGTGCTCAAAGACGTAAAATCGTTACTTGGAAATTCTTTGAGGCAGATGTGCATTCCCCCCTTTTTTTAGACCGAATAGAGAAATCCCCCCCCTTTTTTTTTGATATTTCCGAACGTATAAATCAAATTTTGAGAAATTTTATGTGGACAAACGCAGAACTCAAAATTGCGGATTTGAAAGAGAAAATCGCAGAAGAAAGTGAGAAAAAAAAAGAAGAGGATAAAAAAGAAGAAGACAAAAGAAAGGAGAAAGTACGTGTAGAAATAGCGGAAGCCTGGGATAGTATTTTACTTGCTCAAGTAATAAGAGGTTTTTTGTTAGTAATCCAATCGATTCTTAGAAAATATATTATATTGCCCTCATTGATAATAGTTAAAAATATCGCCCGTATGCTATTATTTCAATTTCCCGAATGGTCCGAGGATTTGAAGGATTGGAATAGAGAAATGCATGTTAAATGCACCTATAATGGCGTTCAATTATCAGAAAAAGAATTTCCAAAAAACTGGTTAACAGACGGTATTCAGATTAAGATTCTATTTCCTTTTCGTCTGAAACCTTGGCACAGATCTAACTTACGAGCCCCTTATAACGACCCAATGAAAAAGAAAGATTCCAAAAATGATTTTTGTTTTTTAACAATTTTTGGAATGGAAGCAGAATTCCCTTTTGATTCTCCCAGAAAACAACTTTCATTTTTTGAACCTATTTTTAAAGAACTCAAAAGAAAAATTATAAAATTGAAAAAAAAATGTTTTCTAATTCTAAGAATTTTAAAAGAAAAAACAAAATTGTTTCTAAATGTTTCAAAAGAAACAAAAAAATGGATCATTAAAAGCATTCAGTTTTTAAAAGAAATAAAAAAAGAATTCTCAAAAATAAACCCAATTCTTCTGTTTGGATTGAGAAAAAGAAAAGTATATGAATTTGAATTGAGTAAAACAAAAAAAGATTCGATAATCAGTAATTTGATGATTCATGAATCGTCCATTCAAACTATACCTCGGGATTGGACAAATTATTCATTGACAGAAAAAAAAATGCAGGATCTAACTGATAGAACAAACACAATCATAAATCAAATAAAAAAAATAAAAAATGAAAAAAGGGGGGGATTTCTAATTCCAGATCGAAATATTAGTTCTAACAAAATAAGTGATGATGATAAAAGGTTGGAATCGCAAAAAACAATTTGGCAGATATTACAAAGAAAAAATGTTCGATTAATCCGCAAATCACATTATTTTTTTAAAATTTTTATTGAAAAGATATACATAGATATCTTTCTGTGGATCATTAATATTCCTAGGATCAATACACAACCATTTCTTGAATCAATAAAAAAAATAATTAATAAATACATTACCGATAATGAAACAAATCAAGAAAAAATGGATCAAACAAATCAAAGTTTAATTCACTTTCGTTCGACTCTAAAAAAGGAGCTTTATAATACTAATATTAGAAATAAGAATTCAAATAATTTTTGTGACTTATCCTACTTTTCACAAGCCTATGTATTTTACAAACTCTCACAAAACCAATTTTTTAATTATAAGTTAAAATCTGTCTTTCAATATAATGGAGCATCCCTTTTTATTAAAAATGAAATAAAGGATTCTTTTGTTGGAACACAAGAATTGTTTCATTCTCAATTAAAACATAAGAATCGTCAAAAGTCTGGAATGAATCAATGGACAAGTTGGTTAAGGAATCATTATCAATATGATATATCTCAGATTAGATGGTCTAGACTAGTAACACAAAAATGGCGAAATAGATTCAATCAACACTGTATGAATCAAAATAAGGATTTATGCAATTCATCTAAAAAAATGAAATTTATTCACTACAAAAAACAAAAAAAAATGGAAAAGGCTTCATTACTGAATCAAAAGGAGAGTTTTAAAAAACAATATAGATATGATCGGTTAGCATATAAATCTATTAATTCTGAAGATACGAAGTACTCTTCAATTTATGAATCGCCATTTCACGTAAAAAATAACCAAGAAGTTTTTTCGAATTCCAACACACACAAACGAAAATTTTTTAATATGATGGAAGGTATTCCTATTATCCCTATCAATAATGATCTAGTACCAGATGATATTAGAGATATGGATAAAAATATGGATAGAAAATATTTTGATTGGAGAATTATCCATTTTTGTCTTATAAATAAAGTCCATATCGAAGCCTGGATCAATATTGATACTGACAGTAATCAAAAATTTACTAAGGCTAAGCTTAATAATTATCAAATAATTGATAAAATAAAAAAGAAAGATCTTTTTTACCTCACGATTCATCAAGATCAAGAAATCAACCTATCCAATCAAAAAAGGTTTTTGGATTGGATGGGAATGAATGAAGAAATATTAAATCGTCCCATATCAAATCTTGAACATTGGTTCTTCCCAGAATTTTTTATACTTTATAATTTGTATAAAACTAAACCGTGGGTTATACCAATAAAATTGCTTCTTTTAGATTCTAATATAAATATAAATGAAAACGCTACTGATATTGAAAACAAAAGCATCGCTGGAAATAAAAAAAGAGATCCTTTTATATCCTCCAATGAAAAAAAATCTCTTGAATTAAAAAAACGAAATAAAAGTCAAAAAGAATTCGCGGACCAAGCAAACCTTGAATCCGCTCTTTCAAACCAAGAAAAAGATGTTGAAGAAGATTATATGGGCTCGGACATGAAAAAACATAAAAATAAAAAGCAATACAAGAACAATACAAAAGCGGAGTTTTATTTCTTGCTAAAAAGGTATTTGCATTTTCAATTGCGATGGGATGATATTTTAAATAAAAAAATAATCAATAACATCAAAGTATATTGTCTCCTGCTTCGACTGATAAATCCAAGAGAAATAACTATATCCTCTATTCAAAGGGGAGAAATGAGTCTGGATATTCTGATGATTCAGAAAAATTTAACTCTTACAGAATTGATCAAAAGAGGCATTTTTATTATTGAACCGATTCGTCTATCTATAAAAAATGATGGACAATTTATTATGTATCAAACCGTTGGTATTTCATTGGTTCATCAAAGTAAACACCAAATTAATCAAAAATACCGAGAAAAAAACCATGTTGATAAGAATTCTGATGATAATAATTCTGATAAAGTCATTACCAAATATCAAAAGATGACTGGAAATAGAGATAAAAATAATTATGATTTGTTTGTTCCTGAAAATCTTTTATCACCCAGACTTCGGAGAGAATTTAGAATTCTAATTTGTTTCAATTCTAGGAATAGAAATGATATGCATAAAAATTCAGCATTGGGGAATGGGAATAAGGTAAACAGCCAGGGTTTGGATAAAAGCAAAGGATTAAAAAAAAAACTTATTAAATTAAAGTTATTTCTTTGGCCCAATTATCGATTAGAAGATTTAGCTTGTATGAATCGGTATTGGTTTGATACCAATAACGGCAGTCGTTTCGGTATGGTAAGGATACATATGTATCCTCGATTGAAAATTTATTACTAGTCCTTTTTTGCTATATTTCCCATCCCATATCACAGCGGGTTTATGACGACAAAGAGGTGCACACATCCATTGTCTTACATTCCGTTCTGATACACGATACTAATTCAATGACCTATCAATTCGATCTAGAAATGAATCAATAAAACCTTCTGATTGTAAGACTAAGTTTTTATCTTTTGAGAGTGCAGAAAACAACCACCCTTTATGTATACCTTTTCAAATGTACACCTTTTCAAATTAGATTTGAAAATAAAAATAGGATTGATTCCATTTTATTTAAAAAAATCCAAAATTTATAATTTATAACGAAATTCAGATTTAAGATTATTGTCTATACCAAACTAAAACGAGTGACATTATTATTACTGATCAATAAATATATCTATCAACAAAAATATATTAAAAAAAATAGGGGGTTTCATTTTATGGTAAAAAATTCATTCATCTCAGTTATTTCACAAGAAGAAAAAGAAGAAAACAGGGGATCTGTTGAATTTCAAATATTTAGTTTCACCAATAGGATACGAAGACTTACTTCACATTTACAATTACACAAAAAAGACTATTTATCTCAGAGAGGTCTACGTAAAATTCTGGGAAAACGCCAACGACTGCTATCTTATTTGTCAAAGAAAAATAAAATGGGTTATAAAGAATTAATTAATCGGTTGGATATTCGGGAATTAAAAACTCGTTAATTTGAAGAGGCATTTTGAATTATTTGATTTATTAGATCTTGAATTTGAATGAACTTTTTTCGTTTTCAGAAATTCACGAAAGAATGAATTAAGGAAAAACCTATGAATATACCAGCTACAAGAAAAGACCTCATGGTAGTCAATATGGGTCCTCACCATCCATCAATGCATGGTGTTCTTCGACTTATCATTACTCTAGATGGTGAAGATGTTATTGACTGTGAACCAATATTGGGTTATTTACACCGAGGGATGGAAAAAATTGCGGAAAACCGAACAATTATACAATATTTGCCTTATGTAACACGTTGGGATTATTTAGCTACTATGTTCACAGAAGCAATAACGGTAAATGGACCGGAACAGCTGGGAAATATTCAAGTACCTAAAAGAGCCAGCTATATAAGAATAATTATGTTGGAGTTGAGTCGTATAGCTTCTCATCTGTTATGGCTCGGTCCTTTTATGGCGGATATTGGTGCACAGACTCCTTTTTTCTATATTTTCAGAGAAAGAGAATTAGTATATGATCTATTCGAAGCTGCCACCGGTATGAGAATGATGCATAATTATTTTCGGATCGGGGGAGTAGCGGCTGATCTACCTCATGGCTGGATAGATAAATGTTTAGATTTCTGCAATTATTTTTTAACAAGGGTTGCTGAATATCAACAACTTATTACACGCAATCCCATTTTTTTAGAACGAGTCGAGGGGGTAGGCATTATTGGTCGAGAGGAAGTAATAAATTGGGGTTTATCGGGACCAATGCTGCGAGCGTCCGGAATACAATGGGATCTTCGTAAAGTTGATCAGTATGAGTGTTACGACGAATTTGATTGGGAAGTACAGTGGCAAAAAGAAGGAGATTCATTGGCTCGTTATCTAGTCCGAATTGGTGAAATGATAGAATCCATAAAAATTATTCAACAGGCTCTCGAAGGAATTCCGGGGGGACCGTATGAAAATTTAGAAATCCGATACTTTGATAGAGAAGGGAATCCAGAATGGAATGATTTTGAATATCGCTTTATTAGTAAAAAACCTTCTCCTACATTTGAATTGCCGAAACAAGAACTTTATGTGAGAGTCGAAGCCCCAAAAGGAGAATTGGGGATTTTTCTGATAGGGGATCGGAGTGGTTTTCCTTGGAGATGGAAAATACGACCGCCGGGTTTTATCAATTTGCAAATTCTTCCTCAGTTAGTTAAAAGAATGAAATTGGCTGATATTATGACAATACTAGGTAGTATAGATATCATTATGGGAGAAGTTGATCGTTGAAATGATAATTGATACACCAGAAGTACAAGATATCGATTCTTTTTATAGATTGGAATTTTTAAAAGAGGTCTATGGAATTATATGGTTATTTATTCCTATTTTGACTCTTGTATTGGGAATCACAATAGGCGTACTGGTAATTGTATGGTTAGAAAGAGAAATATCCGCGGGAATACAACAACGTATTGGACCTGAATACGCCGGCCCTTTGGGAGTTCTTCAAGCTCTAGCAGATGGGACAAAACTTCTTTTCAAAGAAAATCTTTTTCCATCTAGAGGGGATACTCGTTTATTCAGTATCGGTCCATCCATAGCAGTTATATCAATTTTACTAAGCTATTTAGTAGTTCCGTTTGGTTATCGCCTTGTTTTAGCGGATCTCAATATCGGTGTTTTTTTATGGATTGCCATTTCAAGTATTGCCCCCATTGGACTTCTTATGTCAGGATATGGGTCAAATAATAAATATTCCTTTTTAGGTGGTCTACGAGCTGCTGCTCAATCTATTAGTTATGAAATACCATTAACTTTATGTGTGTTATCCATATCTCTACGTGCGATTCGTTGATATATAGATATAAACTTTTCTTTATTCTTTCTTTCTAGGAAAGTGGTGGAATGAATTGAGTAGAGTAGATATCTTCATTTTTTTTTTCTTAATTATTCGGATTTCGGATTAAAGAATTAAATCAAATAGTTATATGAGTGAAAGAAAACAGCTTATATATAATATATAAATAAGTATAAATAAGATAATTTAGAATATATGAATTCGCAGTAAAAATATTGAGTCTCATTTTCCATGTATAAGAGTTAAAGAGTTAAGCGGAAATAAACATAAGAAACCGTTTACCCCAAGATTGGTTGATTAGTCATCCTGACTTGAAGCGGGCTCAAAAGATCCACCATATTGAGTTTTAACTATTATTTGTATGTATTACCATACACGTATTATCATAACGGGGGGTTGAACAAAAACGAGTGGATGTTTAGAAACACCAAGATATGAAACGGATTTGTAATGGAAATGGAGATCATGTAAATTATCCAAAAGAACATTTTGACATAATATACAAACAAAGAATACTAATTGGGGCTTAAGGTTGGTAGAAATTATTAGGCAGTACTCCCCAAGGCACGATTCCAATCCAGAATATGCTCCTATCCACCGATTAAATACATAACTATATGGGAACGAAAAAACCCTTTACTTTATTTTGTAAGCCCTCTTTTTCTCAGAAATAGAAAGAAGAATAGGAACGAAAAAAAAAAAGAGAAAGAAACCCAATTCCAATAAAAAAAATATTTTTTATCTTTTTCCATGTCCATATTCATATATATAATATATTGAATTTTTATCATAATTAATAAATTAATATGGAATTTTTTTTTAAGTGAAAAAAACGGGTTATTGATATTTCTACAAGAAGTATTTTATTGAAGAATTAAGTTATTACTCAACAAAGAAGAATTAAAATGATTAAAGAAGGGGTGAGATCAATTCAGAAGTACTTTGTGTTTTTTTATTTAATTATTAAATTAAATAAAAAAAACTAATAATTATATAATTATAACAGACAGAATTCAATTGGTCTAATTTTGGACCGTCCAATAAAGTTTGCCCTTATTCATCCTACAAACATATCAAGATAAAATAAGAATAAAACTTACCCGGTCCTTAGATTTATTTATGGCCTTCAAGGAGCCGTATGAGGTGAAAATCTCATGTACGGTTCTGTAATAGCGATGGTAACAGTGATGCTATCACCGACTATGATTATCTAACAGTTCAAGTACAATTGATATAGTTGAGGCACAATCAAAATACGGTTTGGGGGGGTGGAATTTGTGGCGTCAGCCTATAGGGTTTAGCATTTTTCTCATCTCTTCCCTAGCGGAATGTGAGAGATTACCTTTTGATTTACCAGAAGCAGAAGAAGAATTAGTAGCAGGTTATCAAACCGAATACTCAGGTATCAAATTCGGTTTATTTTATGTTGCTTCCTATCTAAACCTATTAGTTTCTTCATTATTTGTAACAGTTCTTTACCTGGGAGGTTGGAATATCTCTATTCCGGACATATATGTTTCTGAGTTTTTTGAAATAAATAAAATGGGTGGAGTCTTTGGAGCAACAATTGGTATCTTTATTACATTAGCTAAAACTTATTTGTTCTTGTTCATTCCTATCACAACAAGATGGACTTTGCCGAGGCTAAGAATGGACCAACTATTAAATCTTGGATGGAAATTTCTTTTACCTATCTCGCTTGGTAATCTATTATTAACAACTTCTTCCCAACTCTTTTCGCTGTAAAGGAATATTCTATATTCACAACTTGTCTTAACCAAGAGAAATAAACAAACATAAAAAAATTCATATATATATTCACGATATGTTTTCTATGGTAACTGGGTTCATGAATTATGGTCAACAAACAGTACGGGCTGCAAGGTACATTGGTCAAAGTTTCATGATTACTTTATCCCACGCAAATCGTTTACCCGTAACTATTCAATACCCTTATGAAAAATTAATCACCGCGGAGCGTTTCCGTGGTCGAATTCATTTTGAATTTGATAAATGTATTGCTTGCGAAGTATGTGTTCGTGTATGTCCTATAGATCTACCCGTTGTTGATTGGAAATTGGAAACGGATATTCGCAAGAAACGATTACTTAATTACAGTATTGATTTCGGAATCTGTATATTTTGTGGTAATTGTGTTGAGTATTGTCCAACAAATTGTTTATCAATGACTGAAGAATATGAACTTTCTACTTATGATCGTCACGAATTAAATTATAATCAAATTGCTTTGGGTCGTTTACCAATGTCAGTAATTGACGATTATACAATTAGAACAATTTTTAATTCGCCTCAAATAAAAAATAAGTAAATCTCTTGATTAAAGAAAAATTTCCAATGACTTTAACAATACTAAGGTTTGCTTTTGATCTAATTTAAAGAAATTTTTTGTTCTTTCGTTTTGTTTGGTCAATAACTAGAAATTCCAAGTATTGATTGGTTAGTAAGAACCAAGTCTAAATTTGGATTGAAAATCTATTAATCTATATTTGGATTGAAAATCTATTAATCTATTAATTAATATATATGTATATATTAATTAATATAAAGTTAATTAATATAAAGTTTCGGATTAGAACTACTCCTTCAGATAAAGAATAAAATTAGCCCAATAATTGTACCTACATTTAGTCACATCCCTTAGGATTTAATTAGGAATTTCTCAAAAATTAGAAAAAAAAATTCTGGTCGGGTCTCAATAAGGTCATGAAAAACATTTCGATTTATTTATCTCTTATTTTACATATAATGGATTTGCCTGGACCAATACATGATTTTCTTTTAGTCTTTCTGGGATCGGGTCTTATACTAGGAGGTATAGGTGTGGTATTATTTACCAACCCCATTTATTCCGCCTTTTCTTTGGGACTGGTTCTTGTTTGTATATCCTTATTCTATATTCTATTAAACTCCTATTTTGTAGCTGCTGCACAACTTCTTATTTACGTGGGAGCTATAAATGTTTTAATCGTATTTGCTGTGATGTTCATGAATGGTTCAGAATATTACAAAGATTTTAATCTTTGGACTGTTGGGGACAGGTTTACTTTGCCTGTTTGTACAAGTCTTTTTGTTTTACTAATGGTTACTATTACGGATACGTCATGGTACGGGATTATTTGGACTACAAGATCAAACCAGATTATAGAGCAAGATTTGATAAGTAATAGTCAACAAATTGGAATTCATTTATCAACAGATTTTTTTCTTCCATTTGAATTCATTTCGATAATTCTTTTAGTCGCTTTGATAGGCGCAATTGCCGTAGCGCGCCAGTAAGAAATCTCTAGAATTAGCAACAGTAATCCAAATTTAATTCTGTTCTGTGTTATTACATTTTTTTATCTTCAATTTTAAAATTAGGTATTGGTTATGTCTAAAACTCAAAATAGAAATTCTTTTATTTAATCTATTACCAATACAATATATTCCTTTGTTCCGAACTTTATATTCTAGTCAATTGAATCTGTTGAATTGTTGTTCAGTTCATATTGAAATGAATCAAAATTGATAAGGAGTTGGTCAATGATGCTCGAGCATGTACTTGTTTTGAGTGCCTACTTATTTTCTATCGGTATCTATGGATTGATCACGAGCCGAAATATGGTTAGAGCCCTTATGTGTCTTGAACTTATACTGAATGCGGTTAATATAAATTTCGTAACATTTTCTGATTTTTTTGATAGTCGGCAATTAAAAGGAAATGTTTTCTCAATTTTTGTTATAGCTATTGCCGCCGCTGAAGCAGCTATTGGACCGGCTATTGTTTCGTCAATTTATCGTAACAGAAAATCAACTCGTATCAATCAATCGAATTTGTTGAATAAGTAATATTGTATTAATCATTGAAATTTTCATATTAATAAATTCTAATTAAATGACCATACATTAAATTTAATCCATGTTTTCGAAAATGTAAGAAATCAAAGTATCTTGGCTCTATCGCATGAGTTGATCCAGAAGTAGATTGTTTCAAAATTTCTGGTAAATTATTGATTCATCTGGTGTTTAAATATATGAGTCATTTACAAGTTTACTAGATCGAAAATTTCTGACGTTCAAAAATTTATAGATTCAATGTCACATTCAGTAAAGATTTATGATACGTGTATAGGATGTACTCAATGTGTGCGAGCCTGCCCAACCGATGTATTAGAAATGATACCTTGGGACGGATGTAAAGCTAAGCAAATCGCTTCTGCTCCAAGAACAGAGGACTGTGTTGGTTGTAAGAGATGTGAATCCGCTTGCCCAACGGATTTCTTGAGTGTTCGCGTTTATTTATGGCATGAAACAACTCGAAGTATGGGTCTAGCTTATTAATACGTTCCAGAAAACCCTACTCGAATACATTTGATTTTTTTACCCTTACCGACAAAAACCCGCGCTCAAAATATATTTATTTCGAGCACGGGTTTTTCTGGTCCAAGTTTATTTTGTTTTTACCATGAATAATTTTCCTTGGTTAACGCTAATTGTAGTTTTGCCAATATCCGCGGGTTCCTTAATTTTCTTTCTTCCTCATAGAGGAAATAAGGTAATAAGGTGGTATACTATATGTATATGTATACTGGAACTCCTTCTAACAACCTATGCATTCGGTTATCGTTTCCAATTGGATGATCCGTTAATGCAATTAACGGAGAATTCTAAATGGATCGATTTTTTTGATTTTTACTGGAGGTTGGGAATAGATGGAATTTCTATAGGACCCATTTTACTGACAGGATTTATCACAACTTTAGCTACTTTAGCGGCTTGGCCCGTTACTCGAGATTCCCGACTATTTCATTTCCTAATGTTAGCAATGTATAGCGGTCAAATAGGACCATTCTCTTCTCAAGACCTTTTACTTTTTTTCATCATGTGGGAGTTAGAATTAATTCCCGTTTATCTACTTCTATCCATGTGGGGGGGAAAGAAACGTTTGTATTCAGCTACAAAATTTATTTTGTACACTGCCGGAGGTTCCGTTTTTTTATTGATGGGAGTTCTAGGTATTGGTTTATATGGTTCCAATGAACCGACATTAAATTTTGAAACATCAGCTAATCAATCGTATCCTGTAGCACTAGAAATAATATTCTATATTGGATTTCTTATTGCTTTTGCTGTCAAATCACCGATCATACCCTTACACACATGGTTACCAAACACCCACGGAGAGGCACATTATAGTACTTGTATGCTTTTAGCCGGAATCTTATTAAAAATGGGAGCGTATGGATTGGTTCGGATCAATATGGAATTATTACCCCATGCCCATTCTATATTTTCTCCCTGGTTGATGGTAGTAGGCACAATTCAAATAATCTATGCAGCTTCAACATCTCCTGGTCAGCGTAATTTAAAAAAAAGAATAGCCTATTCCTCTGTATCTCATATGGGTTTCATAATTATAGGAATTGGTTCTATAAGCGATACAGGGCTCAATGGGGTCATTTTACAAATAATTTCTCACGGATTTATTGGCGCTGCGCTTTTTTTCTTGGCCGGAACGAGTTATGATAGAATACGACTTGTTTATCTCGACGAAATGGGCGGAATGGCTATCGCAATTCCAAAAATATTCACGACTTTCAGTATCTTATCAATGGCTTCGCTTGCATTACCGGGCATGAGCGGTTTTGTTGCCGAATTGGTAGTTTTTTTTGGAATACTTACTAGTCAAAAATATCTTTTAATGACAAAAGTATTAATTACTTTTGTAATGGCAATTGGAATGATATTAACTCCTATTTATTCATTATCTATGTTACGCCAAATGTTCTATGGATACAAGCTTTTTAATGCCCCAAACTCTTATTTTTTTGATTCTGGACCGCGAGAGTTATTTGTTTCGATTTCTATCCTTTTACCTGTAATAGGTATTGGTATTTATCCCGATTTCGTTTTCGCATTATCAGTTGACAAGGTCGAAGCTATTATATCGAATTTTTTTTATAGATAGTTTTTGTGAATAAACCAAAATAAAAAATACGATGATTTTATAAATCGTTCATTGTACAATAAAAAAAGTATTTTTCTGCTCTTAAGTTAAATAAAAAATTTGGAATTCTATTATAAATATATAACCATATATTTTTGACATGTTGAGAACCATTTGAATCAAGTAATGGAAATGGAATGATTCAAATGGTTCTTGATGGTTTTCATATATATACGTATGCTGTCCTATGCTTCTAGTTGTTAAGTACTTTATTCAATTCAATTAGATAGTAATGTAAATGAACCATAACTATGCAACCCTATTCCTAATAGATTAACTCCAAAATAGCATATCCAAATTATAAAAAAGCCCATTGAGGCCACAATTGAAGAATTTACACTTTCAAAATTTTTATTTGTTCGAATATGAAAATAAATAGCAAATACGGTCCAAGTAATAAATGCCCAAGTCTCTTTTGGATCCCAATTCCAATAGGATCCCCATGCTTCATTAGCCCATACTGCTCCCGAAAGAATACCTATGGTTAAAAGGATAAACCCCAAACTAATAATACGATAACTCCATCGATCCAATTGTTGAATTAATTGATACCTGTAATAATTCTGAGAAGAAATCAAAGAAGTGTTTTGTAAGACATTGTTTCTTTCATTCACGTATTGAATCTCACCAAAGGAAAATAACTCAGTTAATAAATTATTGCTTTTACTAAAAATCCTTATGAATTTTCGAAATGTAATGACTAAAAGAGCTAGTGATAATAATGATCCGCACAAAAGAGCTGCATAGCCCAATACCATCATACTTACGTGCATCATTAACCAATGGGATTGGAGAGCAGGTACTAATATTGCGGATTGATGCATTTCAGTTAAAAGACCCGAAGTAGCGAAACCCTGGGTAAAAATAGCACTTGGCGCGGTTATTGCGCTTAAATGGTTTTTTTGTTTTTTTAAATACGGAATCATATGAATAATGGAAAAACCCCACGAAAGAAAAATTAATGATTCATATAAATCGCTTAATGGTAAATGCCCAAAATAAATCCAACGAGTAACTAACAATCCTGTTATGCAGAAAAAAGTAGCTATCATCCCCTTTTCTGATGAATCATATAGTCCTACGATTTCATCGACTAATAAAGTTATCAAATGAATTGTAATTACAATTGAAATGATTGAAAAGGATATATGAGTTAATATACGCTCTAAAGTTGAAAATATCATAAAAATTATTTAAAAGGGGGGCATCCATTATAGGAATTGAAATCGGGAATTGAATTCATTATAGGGCTTACTCTTTTAGAATTTTAGAAAAAGCCATGCCGCCACTCGGACTCGAACCGAGATGCTCTAGCACTGCTTCCTAAGAGCAGCGTGTCTACCGATTTCACCATAGCGGCTTATTCGAAATCATAATAACCTATTTTTATTCAATCGTCGAGATTGAGGCGGTTAATTCAATATTTTTTTAGGAAACATTCAAATGGATGACTAAAAGTTTGTTTCAAATCGTTTTGTTTATTATTTATTATTTTATTTTCATTTTAGGGTATACTTTTTTTTAAAAATTTAACTAACAACGGAACGGGATTTTTCGTTTCGTAGTTTATTACTCTACGGTCTCTTGAAAATAAAACGGAACGTTTGTAACTAGATAATTTTGACTTCAATCCCTTCAATCCATGGATAGAACTAAAATTAAAAATTAATTATCGAGTCAAGTCGATGGGGAAGGTGAAAATCCCCATCTTGAAAATTATAAAGCATACCAAAACCAAAGGTGAAACCTTGTGCTTGCATTTATTCTTTTTTCAAATATAAAGAATAACATTCATTTTGTAAATTCAGTAGACAACCGAATTCTTATTTCTACTAAAAAAACAAAAAAAAATTCGATTTAATATTGTTATTGATCAGGTTAAAACATTAAAGAAGGGAAATCTTGTTTTTTTATTAAATGAAAATGAAATAGTAATTTAGATTATTTTACTATTATTATATTATTTTGATAACTTCTAATTTTTAGAAAAAAAAAACTTATAAATAAAAATAAATTATAACAAAAATTAGACTATTTTTCGAATTAGACCAATCCGGATTGTTTAGTCTATTGGTTTATTATTTATTTGTCACATAAAAAAAACTTTTTGAGCTACCGGTAGAAAGAGATTTCGCTAATGAAAAAGCTTTCAATGCTGCCCAATACCCCTTCCTTTTCCAACTATTTTTACGAATACGTTTTTTTGAACTAGAGGTGCGCTTTTTTGGAACTGCCATTAAAAAATGATAATAGGTTTGGCGGTTGGATGTGAAAGACATCTATTGTTCAAAATCAATTGTTCTTGACTATATCTCTATCTAGTTATTCTCTAAATTACACTCCCAAGTTTTATGGAAAAATCGTCTAAAATATTACTAAGAACAATAAGATCTACTATGCCAAATAGAATAGATTGAAGTTGAAAAAAGAAAAAAAATACAAACAAAGGAGTTGCGTGTTTGCTTTCTTTTTTTGTCATGTTACATTCTTACATGTAATAAAATACATCGAAAGTTTTAAAAATCCAATACCCCTCCTAACAAAACTTTAATAATTTTTTATTTTTATATTAATTAAATTGGTCAAGTTCGAAGAAAAAGGACACTTAATTTTCAAACTCGAATGAGCCTAGTAGTTAATCGATTAAAATATAAAAAAGACTTTCTAAAAGCCGTTTTATTCGCCCCTCCTTTTTTATTTTACATAAAAAAATAGCATTTCCTACAAATCAAATAGCTTTTATTGTAATGGAAGACAATCAATTAGTTCTAAAAAGAATTCGTTAATGATTGGGAATAAAATAACCCAAACAAACTGCAATAAATAAGTTTTGTTTTATGGGAAATAGGTTTTATGGGTCAAGTTATGGTTCCTAATGATTCGTATAAAATACTGTTTTTGCTGTCATTATTTATCCTTGCTCTATAGATATAAAAAAACTATTTTAATACGTAATAATTAGACCGAAAATGCAATTTTTCGTTTTTATCTTCATAAAATTTTACTTAAAAATTTAAATTTCATATTAACAATTCAATTCAATATTAATAAGAAACTTAATATCTTAATATTAATAATAAACAAAGTACGTATTTCTTTTTCACTCGTAACTTATATCATTTGACTAACCCTAACTCTTCATCTTCATTTGAAATAGTTGAAGTAGTTTGGAAAGATTCCGAATAATTAAGGCTGGAAAATGAAATATTATATATTCAGTTTTATTTTATATATCCTATATATCTTAATTTTTATTATTAATTTATTAATCGATCGCTTTCAAAAGAAAAGAAATAAGAACCGGTGAATCAGAAACAATTAATTAAGATAATTTTTTTTTTATTTTTTTATGGAATATACATATCAATATTCATGGATCATACCGTTCATTCCACTTCCAGTTCCTATGTTAATAGGAGCAGGACTTCTACTTTTTCCAACGGCAACCAAAAATCTTCGCCGTCTGTGGGCTTTTCCGAGTGTTTTATTATTAAGTATAGTTATGCTTTTTTCAGCCCATTTCCTTATTCAGCAACTAAATACCAATTCCGTCTATCAATCTGTATGGTCTTGGACCATCAATAATGGTTTTTCTTTAGAGTTTGGCTACTTGGTTGATCCACTTACTTCTATTATGTCAATATTAATCACAAGTGTTGGCATTATGGTTCTTATTTATAGTGACAATTATATGTCTCATGATCGGGGATATGTGAGATTTTTTGCTTATATGAGTTTTTCCAATACTTCAATGTTGGGATTAGTTACTAGTTCTAATTTAATACAAATTTATATTTTTTGGGAATTAGTTGGAATGTGTTCTTATCTATTAATAGGTTTTTGGTTCACCCGACCCAGTGCGGCGAATGCTTGTCAAAAAGCGTTTGTAACTAATCGTGTTGGGGATTTTGGGTTATTATTAGGAATTTTAGGTTTTTATTGGATAACAGGTAGTTTTGAATTTCGGGATTTGTTTGAAATATTAAAAAACTTGGTTTATAATAATGAAGTTAATCCTTTATTTGTTACTTTATGTGCCTTCCTATTATTTTCCGGCGCAATTGCTAAATCTGCCCAATTCCCCCTTCATGTCTGGTTACCCGATGCCATGGAAGGGCCTACCCCTATTTCGGCTCTTATCCATGCTGCTACCATGGTAGCAGCAGGAATTTTTCTTGTAGCTCGGCTTCTTCCTCTTTTCATAGTTATACCTTACATATTAAATCTAATATCTTTGATAGGTATAATAACATTATTTTTAGGAGCTACTTTAGCTCTTGCTCAAAAAGATATTAAGAGAGGCTTAGCTTATTCTACAATGTCTCAATTGGGTTATATGATGTTAGCTTTAGGTATGGGTTCTTATCGAGCTGCTTTATTTCATTTGATTACTCATGCTTATTCGAAAGCATTGCTGTTTTTAGGATCTGGATCTATTATTCATTCGATGGAAGCCATTGTTGGATATTCTCCAGATAAAAGTCAGAATATGGTTCTTATGGGTGGTTTAGGAAAACATGTACCAATTACAAAAACTTCTTTTTTATTAGGTACACTTTCTCTTTGTGGTATTCCACCCCTTGCTTGTTTTT